TTATATTAGGAGGCATAGGGGTAGTATTACTTACCAACCCAATTTATTCTGCTTTTTCGTTGGGATTGGTTCTTGTTTGTATATCCTTATTCTATATTCTATCAAACTCTCATTTTGTAGCTGCCGCACAGCTCCTTATTTACGTGGGAGCTATAAATATCTTAATTATATTTGCTGTCATGTTCATGAACGATTCAGAATATTACAAAGATTTTCATCTTTGGACCGTTGGGGATGGCGTTACTTTGTTGGTTTGTACAGGTATTTTTGTTTCACTAATGACTACTATTCTGGATACGTCATGGTACGGGATTATTTGGACTACAAGATCAAACCAAATTATAGAGCAAGATTTGATAAGTAACAGTCAACAAATTGGAATTCATTTATCAACAGATTTTTTTCTTCCATTTGAACTCATTTCGATAATTCTTTTAGCTGCTTTGATAGGCGCAATTGCTGTGGCCCGCCAGTAATAAATCTTTCGAACTAGTAACCGAAATCAAAATGAAACTTTGTTCTGTGTTATCACATCCATTTCCCCTCACTTCAATCTTATTTGAAGATTGTTTATGTCTAAAATAGAGATTCTTTTTTTTGATCTATTGCCAATAGATTCCCTTATTCAGTACTTTTTTTTATTCTAGTCACTTAAACTCATTAAATTGTTTTGCATCTTGAAATGAATCAAAATTGATAAGGAGTTGGTCAATGATGCTCGAACATGTACTTGTTGTGAGTGCCTATTTATTTTCTATCGGTATCTATGGATTGATCACAAGTCGAAATATGGTTAGAGCCCTTATGTGTCTTGAACTTATACTGAATGCAGTTAATATAAATTTCGTAACATTTTCTGATTTTTTTGATAGTCGCCAATTAAAAGGAAATATTTTTTCAATTTTTGTTATAGCTATTGCAGCCGCTGAAGCAGCTATTGGACCAGCTATTGTTTCCGCAATTTATCGTAACAAAAAATCAACTCGTATAAATCAATCGAATTTGTTAAATAAGTAGTAGTGTATTAATCATAGAAATTCTAATATTTATCAAGTCAAATTAACATGGATGATACATAACGTATTGATCGTGTTTACAAAAAATGCAAGAAATCAAAGTATCTTGGACCTCTCGTATGAGTCGATCTGGAAGCAGATTGATTAGAAAAATTCTGGTAAATCATTGATTCATCTGGTGTCTAAATATATGTATAATTCATTTACAAGTTTACTAGATCGAAAATTTATGATGTTCAAAAATTTATATATCCAATGTCACATTCAGTAAAGATTTATGATACATGTATAGGGTGTACTCAATGTGTCCGAGCCTGTCCCACAGATGTATTAGAGATGATACCTTGGGACGGATGTAAAGCTAAGCAAATTGCTTCTGCTCCAAGAACAGAAGATTGTGTTGGTTGTAAGAGATGTGAATCCGCCTGTCCAACGGATTACTTGAGTGTTCGAGTTTATTTATGGCATGAAACAACTCGAAGCATGGGCCTAGCTTATTGATCCCTTTCCAAAATCCCACCTGAATATATTTGATTTTTTTTTTACCGACAAAAATCCCCCTGCTCGAAAAATCAAATATATAATTATATATTTGATTTTTCGAGCACGGACTTTTCTGGTCCAAGTGTATCTTGTTTTTACTACGAATTATTTTCCTTGGTTAACAATAGTGGTAGTTTTGCCAATATTCGCGGGTTCTTTAATTTTCTTTCTTCCTCATAGAGGAAATAAGATGATTAGGTGGTACACTATATTTATATGCACCATAGAACTCCTTCTAATAACTTGTGCATTCTATTATCATTTCCAATTGGACGATCCATTAATGCAACTGACGGAGGATTATAAATGGATCAATCTTTTTGATTTTTACTGGAGATTGGGAATAGATGGACTTTCTATAGGACCTATTTTGCTGACAGGATTTATCACCACTTTAGCTACTTCAGCGGCTCGGCCGGTTACTCGAGATTCCCGATTATTCCATTTCCTGATGTTAGCAATGTATAGTGGTCAAATAGGATCATTTTCTTCTCGAGACCTTTTACTTTTTTTCATCATGTGGGAGTTAGAATTAATTCCGGTTTATCTACTTCTATCCGTGTGGGGGGGAAAAAAACGTTTATATTCAGCTACAAAGTTTATTTTGTACACTGCAGGAAGTTCCGTTTTTTTATTAATGGGAGTTCTGGGTATCGGTTTATATGGTTCCAATGAACCAACATTCAATTTTGAAATATCAGCTAATCAATCTTATCCAGTAGTACTGGAAGTAATATTCTATATTGGATTTCTTATTGCTTTTGCTGTCAAATCACCGATTATACCTTTACATACATGGTTACCAGACACCCATGGAGAGGCACATTATAGTACTTGTATGCTTCTAGCCGGAATATTATTAAAAATGGGAGCCTATGGATTGGTTCGGATCAATATGGAATTATTGTCCCGCGCTCATTCTATATTTGCTCCCTGGTTGATGATAGTAGGCACACTTCAAATAATCTATGCAGCTTCAGCATCTCCCGGTCAACGTAATTTAAAAAAAAGAATAGCCTATTCCTCCGTATCTCATATGGGTTTCATAATTATAGGAATTGGCTCTATAAGTGATATGGGCCTCAATGGAGCCATTTTACAAATAATATCTCATGGCTTTATTGGCGCTGCACTCTTTTTCTTGGCGGGAACGAGTTTTGATAGAATACGTCTTGTTTCTCTCGACGAAATGGGCGGAATGGCGATCCCAGTTCCAAAAATATTCACGACTTTCAGTATCTTATCGATGGCTTCCCTTGCATTACCGGGGATGAGTGGCTTTGTTGCAGAATTAATAGTATTTTTTGGACTAATTACCAGCCAAAATCTTTTTTTAATAACAAAAATACTAATTACATTTGTAATGGCAATTGGAATGATATTAACTCCTATTTATTCATTATCTATGTTACGCCAAATGTTCTATGGATACAAGTTTTTTAATGCTCCAAACTCTTATTTTTTTGATTCTGGACCGAGAGAGTTATTTGTTTCGATCTCTATCCTTTTACCTGTAATAGGTATTGGTATTTATCCGGATTTCGTTTTCTCACTATCCGTTGACAAGGTCGAAGATATTATATCTAATTATTTTTATAGATAATTATAGATAATTATTAAAAAAATTAATAAAATAAAAAATCAAACATCAATCTTATACTATAATAAGAATAAGATGTTTAAAAAATTCGTTGTACAATTACAAAAAACAAATATTTTTTCTTCTCTTAAGTTTATTTTTAACTTAAACTTGAGTTAAAAATAAAAATGAATTATACTTTTAACCAGATATGTTTGGCCTTTGTAAGAACCTTTTGAATCAAACTAGTGATTCAAAAGGTTCTCGATGGCTTACACGACGTTTTCTTATATATATGCTGTCCCATGTTTATTTGTGTTCATTAGGTTCTTTCTTCAGTTAGATGTTAGGGTAAATGAACCATAACTATGTAGCCCTATTCCTAATAGATTGACCCCGAAATAGCATATCCAAATTATAAGAAATCCCATAGAGGCTACAATTGCAGAATTTACAACCTCAAAATCTTTATTTGTTCGAATATGTAAATAAATCGCGAATACGGTCCAAGTAATAAATGCCCAAGTTTCTTTCGGATCCCAATTCCAATATGAGCCCCATGCCTCATTTGCCCATACTGCTCCCGAAAGAATACCTATGGTTAAAAAGATAAAACCTATACCAATAATACGATAACTCCAATGATCCAATTGTTGAATCAATTGAGACCTATAATAATTCCTAGAAGAAATTAAGGAAGTGTTCCATAAAACATTGTTTCTTTCGTTCATGTATTGGATCTCATCAAAACAAAACGACTCATTATTGCTTTTCTCAAAAATACTTATGACTTTGCGAGATGTAATGACTATAAGAGCTACTGATAATAATGATCCACATAAAAGAGATGCATAGCCCAATACCATCATACTTACATGCATCATTAACCAATGAGATTGGAGAGCGGGTACTAATAGTACGGATTGATGCATTTCGGTTAAAAAACCAGAAGTAGCAAAGCCTTGGGTAAAAATAACACTTGGCGCGGTTATTGCGCTTAAAGGGTTTTTTTTTTTTTTTAAATACGGAACCATATGAATAATGGACAAACTCCATGAAAGAAAAATTAATGATTCGTATAAATCACTTAAAGGTAAATGCCTTGAATAAATCCAACGAGTAACTAATAATCCTGTTATACAGACAAAAGTGGTTTTTATGCCTTTTTCTGATGAATCATATAGTTCTGCGCTTTCATTAACTAATAAGATTATCAAACGAATTGAAATTATAATTGAAACAACCGAAAAGGATATATGAGTTAATATATGCTCTAAAATGGAAAATATCATAAAAAATTATAAAAAAAGAGGAGAATCTCCCAATTATAGAAATGGAAATCGGGAATTGAATTCATTATAGGACTTACTCTTTTATAAGATGCCATGCCGCCACTCGGACTCGAACCGAGATGCTCTAGCACTGCTTCCTAAGAGCAGCGTGTCTACCGATTTCACCATAGCGGCTTTTCGAAATCATAATAACCTATTTTTATTCAATTGTCGAGGTTAAAGTACTCAATCATTCAATATTTTTGAGTTTTATTTTATAAGAAACATTGAAATTCATGAATAAAGAAATTGATGAATCAAAACTCGTTTAAAAAATAGTGATTTGAACCTAGTTACAATAATAATCCTTATTTTTTATTATTTTATTTAATATTTAGATTTATAGTGTCTATTTTATTTAACGTAACATTAACAATGGAGTTCTTTTAGTTTATACTCTCCTAAAATGGAACTTTTCTAACTACATAGTTTTTACCGCAATTCAATGTTCTTTTTTTCTTTTTATTATTTTTTTTATGACCAAAATTTATACATTTCTCGTATAAAATATCCATTGATAAAAGCTTCTTGTCGCATTTAGGTGGATATTTTATACGAGGGATATAAGGGATATATAAGGATAAGGATTATATATATTGATAATGATTTTTAAAAATGAGTGTTCCGAAGATTCCAAAACAAGTTTTAAACTTAAAAAATTAGTTTCAACGAATCATTAATTTGGATTAAAGATCTTATATTATCTTATGTTTGCTCTTTTCGAATAAATATTTGTTCTTTCCTATTTGAAAATCATTTCTATATATAGATATAATAATTTAATAGATATAATAATTTATATATAAAAAGATTATTCTATATAAATTATTAGAAATTCTAAACGAAATTCAAAACTAGACTCTTTTTAGAGTCAGAGATAGATCCAGATTATTCCAATGTTTAATTATTTATTTCTTGTTATCCAAAAAAACTTTTTGAATTCCCTGTAGAAAGAGATTTCGCTAATGAAAAAACTTTTAATGCTACCCAATACCCCTTCCTTTTCCAAATATTATTACGAATTCGTTTTTTTGATATGGAAGTACGTTTTTTTGGAACTGCCATTAAAAAATTATGATAGGGTATTCAGTTCTATAGTTGGATGTGAAAGACATCTATTGTTCAAAACCAATTGTTTTTTACTATATAATATATAATTCTCTATAATATATAATTCTCTCTTTATTGTCTAAATTCGACTCTTTTCATAAAAAATATAAAAATATAAACCAAAGCGGTTGTGTCTTTATGTTGTTTATTTTCGTCATGCTATATTTATACATGTAATAAAATACATCAAAAAGTTTAAGAAATAAGAAACCAACCTTTTATTTTTGAATTTAATAAAAAAACGTTAATAATCTTTTTTTTATATTAATTGCTTAATTGGTCAAGCTCAAAAAAAGAGTGCACCTAATGAAAATTGTAAAATTAAAATGAGACTAGTAGTTAATCTGTTAAAGTATACATCGTTTTTTATATTTTTATATAAAAAATAAGTCCTTTTATTTTTGTAATTCCTTCACTCAATTAAAAAACTTCATTGGTTAATGATTCTGAATAAACGAACTAAAAAAAAAAAGAACTCTTTTTTTTTCTGGGGTTAAGTTATGGACTGTGTCTGTCTTTTATGAATTCTATTAAAATAACATATTCTTTTTGGTGTAATTATTTGTCCTTACTCTCTCTAGAGATTCAAATATTGTATTATGTAAATTGTAATAAGAATTGAGATTTTTATTTTTTTTTTTGTAGTTTCATAAAATCTTACTTAAAAAAGATAAGTATTTATTTTTCAATGGTAACTTGGTCATCTCATTTGACCAATTCTAACTTCTTGATTTGAAATATCTTTTTTGTTTGAAGTATTTGGAAAAGATTTAGAATAATTAAGAATAAAAGATATTTATTTTAGTTTTACATATCTTATCTTAATTTTTTTTATTAACTGACTCCTTTCAAAAAAAATAAGAGCTGATGAATCAGAAACAGTTAACTAAGAATAAAAGATTTTTATTTGTTTTTATGGAATATACATACCAATATTCATGGATCATACCTTTCATTCCAGTTATAATTCCTATGTTAATAGGGGTGGGACTTCTCCTTTTTCCGAAGGCAACAAAAGATCTTCGCCGCATGTGGGCTTTTCCTAGTGTTTTATTGTTAAGTATAGTTATGATTTTTTCAGCCAATCTGTCTATTCAGCAAATAAATAACAGTTATATCTATCAATATGTATGGTCTTGGACCATCAATAATGACTTTTCTTTAGAGTTCAGCTACTTGATCGATCCACTTACTTCTATTATGTTAATCTTAATTACTACTGTTGGAATTATGGTTCTTATTTATAGTGACAATTATATGTCTCATGATCAAGGATATTTGAGATTTTTTGCTTATATGAGTTTTTTCAATACTTCAATGTTGGGATTAGTGACTAGTTCTAATTTGATACAAATTTATATTTTTTGGGAATTAGTTGGAGTGTGTTCTTATCTATTAATAGGTTTTTGGTTCACACGAACGATTGCCGCGAATGCTTGTCAAAAAGCGTTTGTAACTAATCGTGTAGGGGATTTTGGTTTATTATTAGGAATTTTAGGTCTTTATTGGATAACGGGCAGTTTCGAATTTCGGGATTTGTTTGAAATATTCAATAGTTTGATTTATAATAATGAAGTTCATTTTTTATTTGTTACTTTGTGTGCCTTCTTATTATTTTCTGGTGCAATTGCTAAATCCGCTCAATTCCCCCTTCACATATGGTTACCTGACGCTATGGAAGGACCTACTCCTATTTCAGCTCTTATACATGCTGCTACTATGGTAGCAGCAGGAATTTTTCTTGTCGCTCGGCTTCTTCCTCTTTTCATGGTTATACCTTACATAATGAATATAATCGCTTTAATAGGTATAATAACATTACTATTAGGAGCTACTTTAGCTCTTGCTCAAAAAGATATTAAGAGAAGTTTAGCCTATTCTACAATGTCTCAATTGGGTTATATGATGTTAGCTCTAGGTATTGGGTCTTATCGAGCTGCTTTATTTCATTTGATTACTCATGCTTATTCAAAAGCATTGTTGTTTTTAGGGTCCGGATCAATCATTCATTCAATGGAAGCTATTGTTGGATATTCTCCAGATAAAAGTCAAAATATGGTTCTTATGGGTGGTTTAATAAAACATGTGCCAATTACAAAAACTGCTTTTTTATTAGGTATACTTTCCCTTTGTGGTATTCCACCCCTTGCCTGTTTTTGGTCCAAAGATGAAATTCTTAATGATAGTTGGTTGTATTCACCGATTTTTGCAATAATAGCTTTTTCCACAGCAGGATTAACTGCATTTTATATGTTTCGGATCTATTTACTTACGTTTGAGGGCTCTTTAAATGTAAATTTTCAAAATTACAGCGGTAAAACAAATAACTCGTTTTATTCAATATGTCTATGGGGAAAAGATAAAGAAGGGAAAAAAATAATTAAAAAAGATTTTCGGTTATTATCTTTATTAACAATGAATAATAATGAAAGGATTTCTTTTTTGGGGAAGAAGACATATCCAATTGATATTAATATAAGAAAGATGACGCGACCCTTTATTACTATTGCTCATTTTGACATTAAGAACACTTTTTCGTATCCCCATGAATCGGATAGTGCTATGCTATTTCCTATGCTTGTATTAGGTATATTTACTTTGTTCATTGGAGCCATAGGAATTCCTATGAATCAACAAGGAATGGATTTTGATATATTATCAAAATTGTTAACTCCAGCTATAATATATCAAAATTCAAATAATTCTGTGGATTGGTATGAATTTGTGACAAATGCAAGTTTTTCATTGAGTATAGCTTATATCGGAATATTTATAGCGTCTTTTTTATATAAGCCTGTTTATTCATCTTTACAAAATTTGAACTTCCGAAATTCATTTCTTAAAAGTGTTCCCAATCGAATTCTTTGGGAAAAAATAATAAATGTGATATATGATTGGTCATATAATCGTGGTTACATAGATGTTTTTTATGCAATATCCTTAAATAACGGTATAAGAGGATTAGCTCAACTAACTGATTTTTTTGATAAACGAGTAATTGAAGGAATTACGAATGGAGTCGGTATTACAAGTTTTTTTGTCGGAGAGGGTATCAAATATATAGGTGGTGGCCGAATTTCTTCTTATCTCTTATTGTATTTATTTTATGTATTCATTTTTTTATTCATTTTCATTTTTTAAATTATAAAATAAAAAAAGTAAGTTAATTTATATTAATTATATTTTATATTTCATATTCAAAATAAGTTATATTATAATTATATTATAATAATTATATTATAATTATAATCAAAAATTTTTAATAATTATAATCAAAAATTTTTACATTTTTATTTTTTTTTTTTATTTAATATTTTATATTTTTTATTTAATTTTGTTTTGAACATTTCATTTTTTACAGCATTTTCAAATCGATCATTTTTTATATATCGGAATGGTCGCTTCCATTGTTTATAGTCGAAAAGAATATTAACAAGAGGTTTTTCAAACCAGAATATCTCTTTATCCTTTTTATCTTGAAATATTTCTAACTTCGAATTTTCTTGATTCCCATCTAGATAAGAAGTTTCATAAATTGGTCTATTTTTATAGCGTGTCTCTTTAAAGTGGAATTCATCCTTTGTTTTTCCCTTTCCATTCATTCGGATCTCTTTTGTTTCATCCATTTTGTCCGGATCCTCCTTTTCTTCCGAAAAAAGAGAAGGAGAAGGATCTTCTTCAGTGGATTCTTCTTGTTCCTGTTTAGTCCCCTTTGTTTCGGAAGTTGTTTCTATTTCTACATCTGTTTCTTCCTCGCTTTCCCCCCTTTCTTCCGTTTCTGAGGTTTCTTTCAGTTTCTTAGTAATAATGGGTGACGGTACTCTGCCTAAATAGTAGACACAGGTAATAAATAAGAGAATACTAAAGATTCGAGCCATATTAGATCTAATAAGTACATTAAATCTAATAGAATCATTTTGCTGTATCCAGACTAATACCAATCCAACCCATTTCATGAATAAAATGTGACCAATTAACCAACCAACAAAACTACTTGTTACAAATAATATCTTGTTGTTGCATCGAAACATATAAATGTTGACTAATCTGACTAACATTGAACTTGGTAAAATGAAATGGTTGAATAATTGAAAAATTAGATTATTCAGGAATACGCATTGAATGCTAAGATTACGCATTGAGTTTCTGGTAGTAGATCCATAATCAAAAAAGTGTTTGTGATTGTTCCAGAAGAAATGAAACAAAAGATACGGTAGAGCTAGTACAGTTATTGTATGAGGTCTACCCAATGCTAGATGCAGAGGCGCATAATAGATCGATATGAACATCATGAGCTGTCCCGTAATAAAACCAGTTGTTGCTGATACTTTCTTCTCGATTCCTTCTTCTATAATCCGAGCTCGGAGAAAGAAGAGATAAGAGGGCCCCGTGGAAAATGTGGTCAGAAATCCATAATAGAG